GCTTCATACGAGAAACAGCTTTTTTTCAACACCCCTAGTTAATAACCCCTATTGATTGGATTTATATGCTTATTCGGATCGGAATATTCAAATGATTTTTATCGAACGATTATTCATCTATTGTATTTTCATGTAAATGACTATTCATCTATTGTATTTTCATGTAAATTAGGGGCAAGAAAGTTCTATGGAAAAACGGTGGTTTGGTTCGCTCTTGTTTAGCGGGGAGTTAGAATACGGGCGTAAGCTAACGGCCGGTTTTGGTCCTTTTGAAAATATTGAAAATACCGGTGTAAGTGAAGATCCAATTATAGATGATATGGATAAAGACGTGTCTAATTGTAGTGACAAGTCTAATTACAGTAATGTTGATCGTTTAGTCGCCGGCGGATCCATTCGGAATTTAATATCGGATGAGACTTTTTTCGTTATGGATAGTAATAGGGACGGTTATTCCATATATTTTGATATTGAAAATAAAAATTTTGAGATTGACACCGATCATTCTTTTCTAAGTGAACTAAAAAGTTCGTTTTATAGTTATCAGACTTCGAGTTATATGAATAATGCAACTAAAAGTGATGATAATCGCCACGATCGTTCCATGTATGATACTAATTCTAATTATAGTTGGAATAATCACATTACTAGTTGCATTGACAGTTATCTTCGGTCTCAAATTTGTATTGATAGTTATATTTTAAGCAATAGTGACAATTACAGTGATAGTTACATTTATAGTTACATTTGTGGCGAAAGCAGAAATAGTAGTAAAAGCGGGAGTTCCAGTATCAAAACTAGCAAAGATGGTAGTGATTTAACTATAAGATCTAATAATTTAAATGTAACTCAAAAATACAGGCATTTGTGGATTCAATGTGAAAATTGTTATGGATTAAATTATAAGAAATTTTTAAAATCCAAAATGAATATTTGTGAACAGTGTGGATCTCATTTGAAAATGAGTAGTTTCGATAGAATCGAACTTTCGATTGATCCGGGTACTTGGGATCCTATGAATGAAGACATGGTCTCTCTGGATCCCATTGAATTTCATTCGGAAGAGGAACCTTATAAAGATCGTATTGATTCTTATCAAAAAAATACAGGATTAACTGAGGCTGTTCAAACAGGCACAGGTCAATTAAATGGCATTCCCGTAGCAATTGGGGTTATGGATTTTCAGTTTATGGGGGGTAGTATGGGATCCGTAGTAGGTGAAAAAATCACACGTTTGGCTGAGTATGCTACCAATAAACTTTTACCTCTTATTCTAGTGTGTGCTTCCGGAGGAGCCCGCATGCAAGAAGGAAGTTTGAGCTTAATGCAAATGGCTAAAATATCTTCCGCTTTATATGATTATCAATCAAATAAAAAGTTATTTTATGTCGCAGTTCTTACATCCCCTACCACAGGTGGGGTGACGGCTAGTTTTGGTATGTTGGGAGATATCATTATTGCTGAACCCAACGCTTACATTGCATTTGCAGGTAAAAGAGTAATTGAACAAACATTGAATAAGACAGTACCCGAGGATTCACAAGTGGCGGAATATTTATTCCATAAGGGCTTATTCGATCCAATCGTACCACGTAATCCTTTAAAGGACGTTCTGAGTGAATTATTTCGACTACATGCTTTCTTTCCTTTGGATCAAACTTATATTAAATAGAGCTGTAGAGTATAGTCTTAATTTTTAATTTATTTTTATTGAATTTTTTTTAATAAATACTTATAAAAAAAATTCAATAAAAATAAAACATATACTTATATATTCCTTATTTAGGTATATACTCACTTAGGTATACTTACTATAATATTAGTATAATATATAAATAGAATTATTATATATGAATTTTAAAATATCTTTTTAACAATATAAGATTAAAATAACAATATTAATATAAAACAATAAATAAAAATAACAGGTACAAATATTAAATCGAGGTACCCACTCAATGATAACTCTCAACAACTTTCCCTCCATTTTTGTGCCTTTAGTGGGCTTAGTATTTCCGGCAATTGCAATGGTTTCTTTATCTCTTCATGTTCAAAAAAACAAGATTTTTTAAATACTATCAGGGACAACTCTTATCCATTTTTTTTTCAAAGCTTACTTTGATCATAATACCCCTATCTATTTAGTAGAATAGGGTATAACATGTGGCTTCTTTCGAGCATAAGCTCTTATGTATGCGTAAACATGATATAAGGCTAAATGGATTATAACAATTTTCAAGCGGATCCGTAGCGAGAAGAATTTCGGAAATGTAAAGTCAATATATCTATATGTGGATATCTACAGGAAATCGTATGAAAGAGATGTTATTGTTTTAGTTTGGAGCTAAGTAATTCGATGAATTTTTCTAAAATAAAAGGTTCACATCATAGTAATGCTGGTTGATGAGAGTTACTTCGGAAACAAAAAAAGTAAAAAAAAATTTATTTTTGTTATTCTTCCAATTCCAATAAAATGCAACCAGGTCTAGTGAGAGTATGAGTTGGCGATCAGAACGTATATGGATAGAACTTATAGCGGGATCTCGAAAAATAAGTAATTTCGGTTGGGCCCTCATTCTTTTTTTAGGTTCATTAGGGTTTGTATTGGTTGGAACCTCCAGTTATTTTGGTAGGAATTTTATATCTTTATTTCCGTCTCAGCAAATAAATTTTTTTCCACAGGGGATCGTGATGTCTTTCTATGGGATCGCGGGTCTCTTTATTAGCTCCTACTTGTGGTGCACAATTTTGTGGAATGTAGGTAGTGGTTATGATCGATTCGATATAAAAGAGGGCATAGTGTGTATTTTTCGTTGGGGATTTCCTGGAAAAAACCGTCGCATATTCCTGCGATTCCTTATGAAAGATATTCAGTCCATTAGAATAGAAAATAAAGAAGGTCTTTTTGCTCGTCGGGTCCTTTATATGGAAATCAGAGGCCAGGGGGCCGTTCCCTTGACGCGTACTGACGAGAATTTGACTCCACAAGAAATTGAGCAAAAAGCTGCTGAATTGGCCTATTTCTTGCGCGTCCCAATTGAAGTATTTTGAAAAAGTAACCGAAAACGGAATCCTTTGCAAGAGGGAAAAAACTCAAGAACCCTCTTTTTTTCTATTCTATACCATAACTTAACGTAACGGAAATTTGTTCTGAATGCCTATTCGAGCCAAAGTAAACCTAGACGAAGCAACCCTAAAACGAAAAATTTTGTGTCTATCATTTTTTTTTTTAGAAATATTTGATATTTTATTTAATAAACGGCAGTTCTTTCATCTCCAAATCCAACTAATATTAATTTTGAATTTGAAGGGAGCTCTTTTTTATTCTATTTCTGTATTCTTTCTAGATTCAAGAACTAACCTAACCACTCTACTTCATCACAAATAAAAATTTCGAAATAGATTAATAGATTAATGGGCTCGATGACTTGGGATATAACTTATGCTTGATAGAAATATTAGTATCATATAAAGTCGACGCATGGGGTGAGTTCATTAAAACTTCAAAAATTCACAGACGAAAAAATGGCAAAAAAGAAAGTATTAATTTCCCTTCTATATCTGGCATTTATAGTATTTTTGCCTTGGTGGATCTCTCTCTCATTTAAAAAAAGTCTGGAATCTTGGATTACTAATTGGTGGGATATGGGGCAATCCGAATTTTTTTTGAATGATATTCAAGAAAAGAGTATTCTAAAAAAATTCATAGACTTAGAGGAACTTCTTCGTTTGGAGGAAATGATAAAGGAATACCCAGAAACGCATTTCCAAAAGCTTCGTGTCGAAATCTACAAAGAAACGACCCAATTGATCAAGATGCACAATGAGGATCGTATCCATACAATTTTACACTTCTCGACAAATATAATCTGTTTCGTTATTCTAAGTGGTTATTCTATTCTAGGTAATGAAGAACTTGTTATTCTTAACTCTTGGGTTCAAGAATTCCTATATAACTTAAGCGACACAATAAAAGCTTTTTCTATTCTTTTATTAACTGATTTATGTATAGGATTCCATTCGCCCCACGGTTGGGAATTAATGATTGGCTCTGTCTACAAAGATTTTGGATTTGTTCATAATGATCAAATTATATCTGGTCTTGTTTCTACTTTTCCAGTCATTTTAGATACAATTTTTAAATATTGGATCTTTCGTTATTTAAATCGTGTATCTCCTTCACTTGTGGTAATTTATCATTCAATGAATGACTGAAAAATTATCGAACGGCCCAATTCGAATATTTGTTACTTTGTAAGTAAGCAAAACACTCAAAATTGTACCTATTCTTTCTACCCAGTAAAGGCATTTCTCCAATATTTCAGAAAAATTATTTCAGTAAATATCAAAATTATAGATAGGGAACTCTACTAGCGACCTACCTAATTTTATTGTAGAAAATTTCGGGATCAATGATTGGACCATGCAAACTAAAAAAACCTTTTCGTCGATAAAGAAAGAGATTACTCGATCCATTTCCATATCGCTCATCATATATATAATAACTCAGGCACCCATTTCAAATGCCTATCCTGTTTTTGCACAGCAGGGTTATGAAAATCCACGAGAAGCAACGGGCCGTATTGTATGTGCCAATTGTCATTTAGCTAATAAACCCGTGGATATCGAGGTTCCACAAGCAGTACTTCCGGATACTGTATTTGAAGCAGTTGTTCGAATTCCCTATGATCTGCAAGTGAAACAAGTTCTTGCTAATGGTAAAAAAGGAGCTTTAAATGTGGGGGCTGTTCTTATTTTACCCGAGGGATTTGAACTAGCCCCGCCCGATCGTATTTCGCCCGAGATTAAAGAAAAGATAGGAAATCTGTCTTTTCAAAGTTACCGCCCTACTAAAAAAAATATTCTTGTGATAGGTCCTGTTCCTGGTCAGAAATATAGTGAAATCACCTTTCCTATTCTTTCCCCGGACCCTGCTACTAAGAAAGATGTTCACTTCTTAAAATATCCCATATACGTAGGCGGGAACAGAGGAAGGGGTC